TCCGCGATTGAACTACCAAAAGGGGGGGTTAGAAATCCAATTTTGGGCCCGGAAAATTAATTTTGTATTGAAAGGCTAGAACTTCCTGGTTCTTTTGAATTTCATTTTCTTGTGGATTTAATTCATTGAAATTCCATCCAGTAAAACAGAAGAATTATAAATTTCCAAAATAATACATAGGAATATTGTAAATAAAGCCATTGCAACTCCCATCAAAGGAGTAGTTCCCCAGCCGGGAGCTACTTTACCATATTCCGAATTCAATGGTTTCAATAAAGCCCCTACGGTAGTAGGTTTTGGACGAGATCGAGAACTACCCTCAACGGTTTGTGTAGCCATAAATATGAATTGTATTCATTGAGATCTGTTGACTTTGTATACCATTCCGTTGTAAATAAACAATTTTATCATAGATCCATTGTGGTCTTGAAATTATATAATAATGGAAACAGCAACCCTAGTCGCCATCTTTATATCTGGTTTACTTGTAAGTTTTACCGGGTACGCTTTATATACCGCTTTTGGGCAACCCTCTCAACAACTAAGAGATCCCTTTGAGGAACATGGGGACTAGTTGAAGTAATGAGCCTTCCAATATTGGAAGGCTCATTACTTCAATTGAGATAATGAAAAATCATTTCACCTTTTTAGTAGGAACTTTAGGAGGTTCCCGAAAAAAGATAGCGAAAAAAATTATCCCGAGAGTCGAGACTAATAGAAATGTATAAACCAATGCTTCCATAGATTTTATTGTGGTTTACAATTATAGCTTCCATACCTGTTTACTTAGGATTTTTTCCCGATAATAATAAAAAAGAAAGAGTAAAAAAAAAGGGGCGGTAATAAGAATTAAGATTTCTCGAGTATCCTATCAAAAAATAGAGAAAAAAAAAAAAAGAAAGCAATGTTGTATTAGACTCCTTGTCTTCTTGTAGTTGGATCTCCAAGTTTTTGGAATGCTCCAAATTCTACTTGAGAATCCAAATCTGGGTCAATACCAGCAAAAACATCTCGGAACAAGGTTCTAGACCCATGCCAAATGTGTCCGAAGAAGAAGAGTAGGGCAAAAGAAGCATGTCCAAAAGTAAACCAACCCCTCGGACTACTACGAAAAACGCCATCAGATTTCAAAGTAGCACGATCTAATTCGAAAATTTCACCCAATTGAGCGCGTCTAGCATATTTTTTCACAGTAGCAGGATCGCTATAACTGACTCCGTTGAGTTCGCCGCCATAAAACTCAACAGTTACGCCTACTTGTTCAACACTATACTTAGATTCCGCTCTTCTAAAAGGAACGTCAGCTCGAACAATTCCGTCCCCATCTATTAAAACAACTGGAAATGTTTCAAAAAAGGTAGGCATACGGCGTACAAAAAGTTCACGTCCTTCTTTATCTCGAAAAATAGGGTGTCCTAACCATCCAACAGCTATTCCGTCGCCGTTGTCCATTGAGCCCGCTCTAAATAATCCCCCTTTTGCCGGATTATTGCCAATGTAATCATAAAAAGCTAATTTCTCAGGAATTTTCGACCAAGCTTCTGATAAATTTTTATTTTCGGCTAGCCCAGCACTTACTCTTCGATATATTTCTTGCTGAAAGTATCCCTGATCCCATTGATAACGAGTAGGACCAAATAATTCGATCGGGGTAGTTGCTGAACCATACCACATTGTTCCGGCAACAACAAAAGCTGCAAAAAAGACAGCCGCAATACTACTCGAAAGAACCGTTTCAATATTGCCCATACGCAATCCTTTGTATAGACGTTGAGGCGGACGGACACTAAGATGGAATAGACCCGCTAATATGCCCAATGTCCCCGCTGCAATATGATGAGAGGCTATTCCTCCTGGAACAAAAGGATCAAAACCTTCTACGCCCCAGGCTGGACTTACAGGCAGTACTTTTCCAGTTAGTCCATAAGGATCGGACACCCATATTCCAGGGCCATACAAACCTGTTACATGAAATGCGCCAAAACCAAAACAAGCCACCCCGGAAAGAAATAAATGAATTCCAAAAATCTTAGGCAAATCCAAAGAAGGTTTTCCTGTACGTTCATCAGAAAAAATTTCTAGATCCCAATAGACCCAATGCCAAATAGCTGCTAAAAAGCACAAGCCAGAAAATACAATGTGCGCTCCGGCCACACCTTCGTAACTCCAAATACCCGGATCCGTTATGGTCCCCCCCGTAATACTCCAACCGCCCCATGAATTGGTTATTCCTAAACGAGTCATGAAAGGTATCACAAACATACCCTGTCTCCACATTGGATCAAGAACGGGATCAGAGGGATCAAAAACTGCTAATTCATATAGAGCCATCGAACCGGCCCAACCAGCAACCAGAGCTGTATGCATTATATGGACAGAAATTAACCGGCCCGGATCATTCAATACGACGGTATGAACACGATACCAAGGCAAACCCATGGAAATACCCCTTTATCAAAGATAAATGACACTATGTAACTTTATTGCATTGGAAAAGACTATGACTATGGAATGGACCCCTTTTGTTCAATGGATTATCTCGGAACAAGGGTTAATGTTTGTTCTATTCTGTTGGAACAATTTTGTTTGTAGGAACAAAGAGAAACAAATCTATTCTATACCCGATAAGTAGCAATACGCAATGGGGAGTTGATACCCTATTCGATCAGTGAATGCTTTCATACTTGTTTATCATTGAAAGGCTATATTCGTCAGAATTCCATTTTATTTATTCTGTCTTGTTTATTGAAGTCAAACTTCATTTTTGAATCTACACAGAAAATAGGATAAAGGTTGATATTATGAAGCCGATAACCCTATTATTACGTTTCCACATCAAAGTGAAATAGAGTACTTAATTTATTCTTTCATTTAATGCCTATTGGTGTTCCAAAAGTACCCTTTCGAAGCCCTGGAGAGGAAGATGCATCTTGGGTTGACGTATAGTGCGACTTGTCAGATCTATTGGGTCATATGGAATTTCCCCATTCTCTCTCCCGATTGAGATATCCCCCCTTTCGCCCAAGAAATATTTATTGAATTATCCAAAATTTGGAGCGTGAAATGCAATTAGATCCATTTTTAGGTTTTAGGGGGATTCAGAGTAATATTATCAATTACAATAACTTATGGTTGGCTTGGTTGGACCAAAAAAATGAAGTATCCAGGCTCCGTTTATAAAAATCCCAATTGATACTATATTGAAGATTACTATTTCTATTAGAAATTTTATTTATTTGAACTGTTTTGATTTGAAATTCTAAATCGAATAAGAGTGATCTCAATCTTAATCACTCGAATAGATTAATGGATATGTGGAATTTGATGAAAGAAAAGAGAAAGATCTCAAATGAATAAAAAGGGGAATTTTCAACAAATAAAAAAAACCAGGTGGTATTGGAAGCATTTGTCCTATATGTGCAAATCGAAATTGGGCAAATCTTTACCCGGAGTAGAGCATAAACCTAAAAGAATTAAAAAGACCCGTTCAAAAACAAGAAAATGACATCGTGATTTGGATTGGGTCTCGATGAAATGATACATCAATTAAAAGTGAGTTCGATAAGTTTAGTAAATTCTATTTGAATTTTCTATTTAAAATAGATTTATTCTATTCTAGTTAGATTAGGAATTAGGGAAAAAACAAAAAGTAATATTTCTTGCAAAAGAAAAAACCCTTTATTATTTATAAGTTCGAAAAAATCTCTATAACTATAAGGAATATAACTATAAGTTATATAACTATAAGGAATAGAATCTACACATTGATTTTTTCACAATTTTTTTGAACCGTATGCATCAAAAGGTGCATGTACGGTTCCTAAGGGATGCAATTTTACCCTAATCAACCGACTTTATCGAGAAAGATTACTTTTTTTAGGCCAAGAAGTCGATAGCGAAATAGCGAATCAACTTATTGGTCTTATGGTATATCTCAGTATTGAGGATGATACCAAGGATTTGTATTTGTTTATAAATTCTCCTGGCGGATGGGTAATACCCGGAATAGCTATTTATGATACTATGCAATTTGTGCGACCAGATGTGCATACAATATGCATGGGGTTAGCTGCTTCAATGGGATCCTTTATCCTGGTCGGAGGAGAAATTACCAAACGTTTAGCATTCCCTCACGCTCGGCGCCAATGATTTTTTTATTTGAAAGAAAAAAAGACTATGCCTTCACCACATGAAATATAAATATTTAGTAAAAATAGCATGGCATTTTGAATTCGATATGAGAATTTTTTTTTTTCAAAACATTCAATTATGTATCGAAAGAGTAGTATGAGATGAAAAGTATTCCCGATTTTTTTTATCAGAAGTCCATTTCAGCGTCACAAACTTTTTTTCTTTTCATACCACTCTTAACAATATTTATGTTTGGAAGAGTACAAAAAAATTATTTCTTCCGTATTTATTTTTCGGAGCAAAAAGAAACTTTGGGATTGCTGAATTACAGACGAAATAAATATATATAGCAACGGAGCCATCATAGTATTTTTAAATTCCTCCGAAAAGAAGGGTGGTAATTGGATTACTTAATAAATCTGGATCTGATCGATCCGATTTTTTCTTTCTTGAACGAAAACAAAAAGTAAATTCCATTGTGAAGCCGTATGCAATGCGCAAAAAATGCACGTACGGTTGTTCAATTGTATCTTTTTTAGTGTTCTTCTTTATTTTTTATCTTCGCCTCATCATGCGAAATAGAAGAGGTATATCATCAGGGTAATGATTCATCAACCTGCTAGCTCTTTTTATGAGGGACAAACAGGAGAATTTATCCTGGAAGCGGAAGAACTATTGAAATTGCGCGAAACCCTCACAAGGGTTTATGTACAAAGAACGGGCAAACCCTTATGGGTTGTATCCGAAGATATGGAAAGGGATGTTTTTATGTCAGCAACAGAAGCCCAAGCTTATGGAATTGTTGATCTTGTAGCGGTCGAATAAAACGAATAAAGATAGCAAAACATTTGAGATTTTCGCTTCTTACTGGGTTTACCGTTCTGGGTTTAATCTTCTAGTAACTACAAATAATTCAGAATTATTAGGTTAGGATTGATCTAAACCAGTCCATTATATATATATGATTTAACATGCCAACTATTAAACAACTTATCAGAAACATAAGACAGCCAATCAGAAATGTCACGAAATCCCCCGCTCTTCGGGGATGCCCTCAGCGCCGAGGAACATGTACTAGGGTGTATGTGTGACTCGTTTAGATTATAAACTGGAACAAAAAAAGCAAAGGAAAGGACATAATTTTTCCAGTATTAAGGATCAGTACCAGTGAATAGGATAAAATGGAAGAACTCCAGTCACTATCTAAAATGAAAAAGATTTATTCATCTATCGAGTATTAAATTTATGGTTTCTATTGGTATAAATCCAATTTAAGATGATAAAAAATTTCCCATTGGTAGCGAACGTTATCCATTAAGCGGGGAATCTTATTTTTAGAGCAAAACAAAAAAATTATGCTCTCATTCTTGAAAGAACGGACTAACAGGGCCAGCTATCTAGCTAACCTTCCAAATTGAATACCGTTACTGTATAAGTGGATCTCGTTGTGAAAGACCTATTACTGGATTATTAATGGGTAGAGCCAAAAAGTTTGAACTGTACAAGTTATCAATAACATTCAGTAAATGAAGTTAAAGGGCTCCGGTGTATAGAGAGGACCTCACCGTTTAAGAAGTAACCATAGAAACGAAGGAACCCACTATTTCTTTATTCATCTATATTTAAATGAAATGAAAATTTCTTTTTTATTTGTTTGATACATTAATACAATTTAATTTTTTTCTTGTTTCAAGGCAAAATGTCTAAAAAAAGAACAAATAGTGGTCGGGAAGGTTATAGTAGCAAAAGCCATTGGGATTTTTTTTTTATACATTGGAAAATTCCGTTTTGTTATTCATAGACCAGGAAGGGAAAAAAGAATAACTCAAAGAAAAAAAAAGAAATTAGTTATTCATCAAAGTTTCATTTATTCAATGACTAGAGTTAGACGAGGATACATCGCTCGGAAACGTAGAAAAAAAGTTCGTTTATTTGCATCAAGCTTTCGAGGGACTCATTCAAGACTTACTCGAACTATTGCTCAACAGAAAATAAGGGCTTTGGTTTCGGCTCATCGAGATAGAGATAGGCAAAAGAGAGATTTTCGTCGTTTGTGGATCACTCGCATAAACGCAGTAATTCGCGAAAAGGGGGTATGCTATAATTATAGTCAATTTATACATGATTTGCACAAGAGACAGTTGCTTCTTAATCGTAAAATACTTGCGCAAATGGCTATATTAGATAGGAATTGTCTTTATATGATTTCCAATGAGCTCATAAAAAAAGAAGATTGGAAAGAATCCCCCCAAATGATTTAAATCAAGTTCCCCGGAGTTTTTTCTCCGGGAGAACAGAGTCGAAATTCGTCTGAGAAAATACAATAAATAAATAAAAATTCCCCGATTTTTTATAATCTTACGACACAACAATCAAATCTAGATTCACATTTTTTTTTTAACAAATCAGCAATCCATTTTTAAGTTCAGATTCTAAATTTAGTTTTGATTCAATTATCAATTAAATAAAGAAGGACCTATTATTTATTTTTGATTCTAAAATTAGCAGTTCTAGTAGTCGACTCCATTCTTTCAAATTGTTTCTCATTATTAAGAAAAGGTAACAAAGATAAGATACGAGCTTGTTTTATAGCAATAGTAATTAATCGTTGTTGTTTTAAGGTCAATCTATTCACTCGCCTAGATAATATTTTTCCTTGTTCACTAATAAATCGACTAATTAAACTCATGTTTCTATAAAAAATTCGATCCCCCGATTGGATCGGGGGCAAACGTCTACGAAAAGATCGCTTGGATTTAATAAAGGGTCGCTTGGATTTATCCATAGTTTGTTTAGTTTATTCCTTATTATACCGAAAATCCTATTTCGGTTGCAGCTAAATAAAATTAGAATTAAGAAATAGGATTTGGTTTGTTTATTTCTATTCTCTCTATTTTCTTTTTATTGAAATAATAAAAAAAATTCGAAATTTTACATTTTTATATTATATAAAATATAATGAAAATCATTTTGTCCCCTTCCTTGAAAGAATGATAGACAGACGTTAGGTTCGATCTATTTCTTTATCTCTCCATGAATTGTATGTTTGGAACAATAGGGACAGAATTTTCGCAATTCCAAACGACTAGGCGTATTGTGTCGATTCTTTTGAGTAATATATCTGGAAATGCCCCTTGATTCCTTATTAACACTCTTTCGAACACAACCGGTACATTCCAAAATAACTTTTATTCGGGCATCTTTACCCTTAGCCATCAACCTAACCTCCTTTGGATTTTTTATTAAAGAAACTTTTCTATTTTTATTTTCGACCTGAAGTGAAGAAGAAAGGAAAATCAAAAAATAGAAGGTCCTAACTCGAAATACAAACACAATTCGAAAGATTTCGTAGCAATCAATAGAATAATAATAGTAAATAAATTAAGAAATCCTCCGTAATCAAAAGGTTTCTAACTATATTTCTAATCACACTATTTCATTTTAATAGCTTGTATAATACTATTACCCTAGATCCACATTTTAATTTCCGTTCTCCTTAGAGATTTTCATTTGAGCTCGATCCCAAACTCTTTGATTATTCAACAAAAGGGGGTATTAGTCACAGATAGTTGATTCTATCTCTAATCTTCGTTACCCCCTTACCACGTCAATAACTAGAATGAAAAACTAGAATGAAAAAAAAGGGAATGTCAGCGCATCTGGGAAAAAACGATTGATTTCTATTAATAGACCAGCTAAAGCCCCAAACCATAGAGTACTTAGTACCGGTGCCACGGAAAGATATGTTTTTAGATCTCGCATTGAAAATCCTCCTTCTTTATTTGTTTAATGTAATATATAAAATATAAGTAATACATATCTAATCTACGATCAGATGTATATATAGTTTTAAGTTAAAGACTACTTTTGTTTGTACACAAAATCCCTAAGTTAAGTCAAATTAAAATGGACAACGATCCATAAGAGACTTTTTTTTTTAGAAAATAGAGTAGCATGTCCTTTACTACTGAATATTCCCGAAAAACTTTTTTTTATTTACGCGAGGTTTTTCGTATATATAAAAATATTTTTATTATACCATATATGATATGAGACCAAAAAGAGGAAATGGCAAGATAAATTATGTATGTCTATAGGAAATAACGATGTGGAAAACAAGACAAGGATTCTTTACAATTACACTATAAAACCAATTGAATTGAAAGGGATGTAGCGCAGCTTGGTAGCGCGTTTGTTTTGGGTACAAAATGTCACGGGTTCAAATCCTGTCATCCCTACCTAATTACTTTCCTCTGAAAAGTAAGGAGCAATTCGATTTTAATTAAAATCGATTAAAAACCTAATTTATCCTTACTTTTTTTTTATCATACTCTATATGATAGATAGTGTATGAATGCAGGATGGAGATGTAGTTTTTGTTTACAAAAAATTTGCTTTACAGTCTTATCTATTATGATAAGAAAGCGCTCTTAGTTCAGTTCGGTAGAACGTGGGTCTCCAAAACCTGATGTCGTAGGTTCAAATCCTACAGAGCGTGATTCCCTTCTTGTTAGGTCGAATCGAATCGATTATCGAATTCCACTAAAATTACTGAGCAGTAATCTAGATTTGGCCTCCTCCTTTCTCTAATCCACAGGAGGTCAATCAAAAAACGTGAATTAATCAAAGGCCCAACTGATCACCACGTCTGTATTGTAAATATGCGGTTACGAATAATCCAGCCAAAGTAATAGGAATTAGACCTAAGACGATTCCAAATAGAAAAACTTCAATCATTTCAATTCGTTTGAAAAAAAAAAAAAGGTAATATCTATCCCTAAATATTAATCTGAATTGCCCATCAATCGTAATAACAAAAAATTAAAAATTGCCACGGTAACCAACTAAAAAATAGATGGAATACCACCGCACAGAAAGATTTATTGAGTTGTTCATTCAATTAATTTCAAATAAGTCGTATCTTGCTCAGACCTATAAATAAAGCGGAGGTTATAGTTAAAGCCGCTAGTAAAAACCCGAAATAACTAGTTAGAGTAGGCATGAAGGAACTAAATGAAATATGTTCTTTTTATACATATGTATATAAAGCACTTACCTAAGTTTCCATTTTGAAAGATCGGAGAGATAATAAGTAAAAATCAAAATTCTAAAGAATAAGTTCAATTGAAAGTTTATTATTTATCAATTATTAACTATTAGATTATAGATGTCATTAACAAAGATAAAGAAAGTCAGAGTGGTAGAAAAAAAAGAAATGACTTATTTATTATCTGTGACATCTACACATCTCGTGATTGAAAATCAACAGATTTATTGAGAAACTCTTGAGTAAACGAATCTAATACTAATAATCAAATAATATGTCTACGTCTTGAAACTTCATTCTAAAATGAAAGGGTATTTATTGGAATGAATCAAATTGTCAAATCATTTCAAGTTTTAGCATTTTTTTTTGTTGGATCGAATATCGAATCCAGTTTTTTTTCGAATGAAAAGTTCTCTTATAACACTTATAACATAAGACTTTTTACTAAAATTCTAACTCAGTCAACTCAGCAATTGGGTTCACCCATATAAATAATATTTCAAATGAAAAGAAAAAGGGGTATCACACCTTTTTTTTTCAAAAAATATTTATTTCGACCCAACTCGGTTTTTATACTAGTAATTCCTATTATCTTTGCCTTTATAGGTATAGGTTATACATTCCCTATTCATATTTTTTATTTTCAAATAGAAACTTTTTCTAGAAAAACGAAAAAGATATTTTTTAATTTGGCGTCTATTGAATTGGGAGAATATAAGAATATTCTTATTGAATTTTTCATGAATTATTAGATAGAAACTAACTTTTCATAATCCCGCTTTACTCGATCCTCGGTTTCTAGTCTGATCTGAGACCTCTATA